GATTCCATTTAGTATTTTAAGTTTAAGAGATATCATACTCATTTTCTTTTTTTTTCGATTGTTCTTGATCAATGAAATGGAATAGAGTGTCTTTTTATGGGGAGTACAGACACAAATCTATCCTCAATTATTAATACTAATTTGATTTGAAACAGTCTATTTCATTCTCATGAAAATTGCATACTCAATTTTTGATGTATATGTTCCAATCCCAATCCAATAAAGAGGATACTAAATAAAATAAAAGAGAAGACCCACCAAGCAACGCACTTTTACTTTATTAGGAATTAGGAAATTTCATTTATTGGAATATTCGATTTTTTATACTTAATCTTTATCTTTTTTCCGTTTCACTTATACTGGTTTGGATCTGTGTATGGCCTAGAGAATACTGGTCATATGATACCTCATAATTGTATGTATAAGTCGAAGAGTTGTATAAGGAAGATGATAGGTTATAGAAAAGAAAAAGTGGAAAAAGGGATGAAAATACAAAAAATAGTATTTCAGATTCAATCAAAAATACTATATTTTTGTTTTTGATTTAGTATGGATAAAGGATCTTCCTATGTTATACTATTTAATTCTCGGCGATGAATTTATTTGATAGATCAGATATTATTATTCATAATATTGATCTGATTCAGTATCATCAGGATGGCAATTCATCCCATTGAATTTACAGGAGTCAATTTTATCATCTCTATGGGATTAGATCCCGAGTTATTGCGAAACAAAAAAAAATAAGATTAGATTATGGAAGTCAATATTCTCGCACTTATTGCTACTGCACTGTTCATTTTAGTTCCTACTGCTTTTTTACTTATTATCTACGTAAAAACAGTCAGCCAAAATGATTAATTTGAATGAAACTGGAATTTTTCATATTAGTTCTTATCAATGATTCAAGAAATGAAAGAAAGGGATTAGAACTCTAACTCTTAAATGAAATGATCGGGCTAGAAGAAAAAGTATCTTAGTAAGTATCTGAGCTAGTGTGGTAGAAAGAACTATATATATAGTTCTTTCTACCACACTAGCCAGTAATGTATACTATAATTATTAATTATTAGTATATTAAAGTTAAAGTTGTAGTGTATACGAATATAGGCTTTATATAGATCAAATTACAATATGTATATGTACATATATTAGATGTACATATAGATAACACTCTAACTCTATTTCTTTTATTATTTCTTTTATTTTGATTTCCCATATCAAGAAGTCATTGGTTGAACAATTAACAGATGATCCGCGGAGTTCTATGGTAAAGTAACTTCTTCAGATTTGGAAAAGGAGTAAACCCTGCCCATTTTTCATGCTTAAACATGAAATGAGTCAAAAAAGCATAATAAAATTTCTAGGAGTCTAAAACAAAAACAAATGTTAAATGTGTGATATGTGGATCACTCAATGGAGGAAAGATCTAATTTTTTTATGTGTAGGACCCCTTTCCTTTGGACAATTAATAGTCGCTTCCAATCCAATAGAGTAGAAAAAAAATATGTATTGTCGTAATAGCGGAACGACTTTCTTTTAGAAAGGTAAAAGTAAAGAAAAAGGGAAATAAATAAAGAAAAAAATGAAGTATTGGTTTTTCTCGTTGTAATATTCATAATTCTAATAAGAGCTGATTCACCAAAATAGAATTTGGAGGAAAATTTCGGTTGGAAAAAATCTCCTATTATGCGTAGATTTGAGTTTCGAAATACAATTAAATTATGGTAATCATTCATTGTTTGATCGAATGGTTATTATTAATTATTGTATTTTTTTATTCATTATTCATTACCGTCTGCCAGTACAATTTTGAATTTTTTTTAAGGCTTCGCAAAACGATCAATAAAGAATTGATACGATTCGATTGAGCAATCGATTACTCAATTAGTAGATTAGTAATGCCCCCAACCCTAGAGTCCACTCCTTCCCCATACTACAAGTGAAAGGGAAAATGTAAAAACTACCATTAAAGCAGCCCAAGCGAGACTTACTATATCCATGTGAATTATGTCCCCTATTTCGATGAAGGAATTATTATATTATTGATTAATAATCATAGTGGAATCAATAGCGCAGAGTCAAAATAGGATTCTGACTTAAGACTATTGATGAACCAATTCAATGAATACACTCGTAATAAGTTTACGTTTATATATTTTAGAATTTATGGTAGAATCAAGAAGCATTAAGTACGAATACGATGATATACACGTCCTTCTTTGGAAATAAAAAAATATACCATCAAGATAGATAACTATCTATCAGATAGCTCTATTTCCTATTTGATCTACGCTTACTGTTTTTCTTTCTGTGAAAGAATTGGGAGAACCCACCACCACTATTACTACATACATTCTTTTTTTTTTCAACTTTGACCTTTACTCCATAAGAGTAGACCAAGCATTCTGCATTCTGATTCCATGTCTGAGTACTCATATCATAGACTCTCGTGAGTCTGGATACAAAGTTTTTCGGGCCTTTCCACAATGGATTTCCC